AAAAAACTTCTTATTTCCAAAACGGGTAATAGTAATAAAAGGTTGTGTGATGTTTCTTGCATTCTGATCAATTAGATACGTTTTTTTTGAAAAAAAAGAAAAAATATCATGATTTTTCATTGTTAATAACGTTAATAAACGAAAATTTTTGTTAATTCTTTTTGAATCTTCTTTACCCCATAGAGATATTGAATAGAAGGGAGTATTCTTTTTGCCACTATAATTTTGAAAATGAACGTTTAAATGTCCTTCAAAAGTAAGTAAATAGATTCGAAACATATAAAATGCGGTTAATCCCGCTGTAAACCAAGCTATTATTGCGAAAATTGGTGAATACAACCAAGTATCATTAAGAATTTCATCTTTGGACCAAAAACAAGCAAGAGGCGGAATACCACAAAGAGAAAGTGTACCTAATAAAAAAGCAGTTTTGGTAATTGGGATATGTTTTGTTAAACCCCCCATATAAACCATATTCTGACTTTTATTTGGAGAATATCCAACAAGAGTTTCCATTGAATGAATAACGGATCCGGATCCTAAAAATAATAATGCTTTCGAATAAGCATGAGTAATCAAATGAAATAAAGCACTTCGATAAGACCCCATACCTAGAGCTAACATCATATAACCCAATTGAGACATTGTGGAATAGGCTAAACCTCTCTTAATGTCTTTTTGAGCAAGGGCAAAAGTAGCCCCGAATAATATTGTTATTACTCCTACCAAAGAGATGAAATTCATTATGTGAGGGATGATTATGAAAAGAGGAATAAGCCGAGCTACAAGAAAAATGCCCGCAGCTACCATAGTAGCAGCATGTATAAGAGCCGAAATAGGAGTAGGCCCCTCCATGGCATCCGGTAACCATACATGAAGGGGAAATTGTGCAGATTTAGCAACCGCACCGGCAAATAATAGAACGGCACAGAAAGTAACAAATAAAAAATTGACTTCATTATGATTATTAGAAATCAAGTTATTGAATATTTTGAATAAATCTCGAAATTCGAAACTCCCTGTTATCCAATAAAAACCTAAAATTCCTAATAATAAACCAAAATCCCCAACACGATTAGTTACAAATGCCTTTTGGCAAGCATTTGCAGCAACAGGCCGTGTGAACCAAAACCCTATTAATAGATATGAACACATTCCTACCAATTCCCAAAAAATATAAATTTGTATCAAATTAGAACTAGTAACTAATCCTAACATAGAAGTACTGAAAAAACTCATATAAGCAAAAAATCTCAAATATCCTTTATCATACGACATATAATTATCACTATAAATAAGAACCATAATTCCAATAGTAGTGATTAATATTGACATAATAGAAGTAAGCGGGTCGATCAAGTAACCGAATTCTAAAGAAAAATCATTATTAATGATCCAAGACCATACATATTGATAGATAGAACTGCCATTTATTTGCTGAATAAACAGATTGATCGAAAAAATCATGACTATACTTAACAAAAAAACACTTTGAAAAGCCCACATACGGCGAAGACTTTTTGTTGCCGACGGAAAAAGAAGAAGTCCCGCTCCTATTAACATAGGAACTGGAAGTGGAAGGAAAGGTATTATCCACGAATATTGATATGTCTGTTCCATAAAAAAGTTTTTTTATTCTTAATTGATTGTTTCCGATTTACCGGATCCTACCCCCTTTCAATTTCAAAACAAAAAGGGGTCAATAAAAAAATCAAGAGATGTACTAACTTAAAGATATTTTTCTAATTTTATATATTATCTGGGTCTTTCCAAAATACTTTAAATATTAAAATAACGAAGTTACAATTGGGCAAATGATATGACCTACTTGCTCATAAAAAGAAAATTTAGTTATTAACTAATATTTTTCTTAAAATAACGAAAATACAAAATTTCATTATTATTAAATCACTTTATATTCATAAAGTAATGATAAAAAATTACACTAAAAATATAATAAATCTGATATGAATCGATATGAATCATAGGATTAACTAAGGTACAATTTTTGTACGAATCTCGCTTTTTAGTCAGTTTGTTCCAAATCATTAACTAGTTTCAGTATGAAACTGATTGATTAGTTTCCGTTTCAATAAAAAAACATTTATAGGAAACGCCATAATATCTAACATTTTATATTTTCTATAAGATTTATTTTTATATTTATCAAAAAAGGGGGTAATTATCAAAAGGGGGTAAAATAAAATAAAATTTAATAAAAAAATAACGAAGATTCTTTTTAATAAAACGTGTATCTTTTAACAGATTCATTACTTTAATTACTAGTTTGATTCGAATTTTAAAATGGAATTTCGAAGTATTCTTTACTCAAGTTTGACCAATTAATAGATTAATAGAAAAAATTAAAGTTTTCATTAGGCTTTTCATTAGGCAATGGGTTCTTAAAGGGTTCTTAAATCCTTCGGTCTATTTTATGTAGAAAAAAAAATTAAATTATATTTTTATAGTAAGATTTTATAGTAAGATTTTGTACGATTTTCGCATATTTTTTATCTATATATATATATATATATTTTTTTTTTGTTTTCTCTATATAATATATATTATCTTATCTAATTATTATCTAGAAAATAACTAGATAATGAATATATTCGTTTTGACCAATAGATGTCTTTCACATCCAACTATAACAACGAGTAACCTCTTAATTTTTAAATGGCAGTTCCAAAAAAACGTACTTCTATATCAAAAAAGCGTATTCGTAAAAATATTTGGAAAGGGAAGGGATATTGGGCAGCCTTAAAAGCGTTGTCATTAGGTAAATCTCTTTCTACCGGAAACTCAAAAAGTTTTTTTGTGCGACAAAAAAAGTCATAAAATAAAACATTGGAATAATCCGAATAGAAAAATAGGCCCATTTCATTCTTAATAGGAAATCAACAAACCTATTGTTTGTGGCTAATCAATATGAACTAGAACTCGCTTCGCTATTAGGATATGTATAATAATAATTCTTCGGTTTAGGGGTTAGTAAATTATAATTATAAAAAGCTTTTGAAAAAAGAATAAAGACAAGATACAAAACTTGAGCCTTTGTTAGTATATTTTCTTGTTTTGGAGATGGGGGAGTCTTTTTTCCCCATCAACCTATTTGTCACAATTACAATAATCGACGTTTTTCTATATATATAGAAATATAAATATATATATATCATATATATATTTAAGATATATTCATATATATTGAAGAAGGGTAAAAAAGAGATCTTTAGTTAAAAAGTTAAAATTAATACATCGTTGAAATTAATTTATTCATTTATTTTGAAAATTTTTTGTGTAACTTTCTGACTTCTTATTTATCTGAATTTCTCTTAATCTGAATTTCTCTTAATTAATCTATTAGAATATATAAATTTCCCATATATATGTCTCTTTCAACCCAACCGACAAAAGCCTGGAATTTTTTGTCCGAATTGATGTGCAAGTTTTGAGTAATAAAAAGGGGTCTTATTTTTTGTTCATTGGTAAAATACATTTTTTCACTTTTAGGAAATAATATAAATGATGAATCTTTTATGAAAAAAAATAAAGAAATCTTTATATAGTTCTATCAATAACTAGAGGGTTGAAGTTTATAGTTTCAATAGTTCGATTCTATTGAATTATAGAAGAGCATAAACTACACCAAAGCACTAAGGTAAATAAAACCCATACCCCATAATAATGAACCTTCGAATTTGTATTTGAACAAAGTTTTATTCATCCATTTTCATTTTGACTAAAAAGATTTCATTTAGTTGACTCCTTAAATCTCGACGATTGACTATGAATAGGCTATTATGAATTCGAACAAGCCGCTATGGTGAAATCGGTAGACACGCTGCTCTTAGGAAGCAGTGCGAGAGCATCTCGGTTCGAGTCCGAGTGGCGGCAGACCTTCTCTTCGAAAATAGATACAATATATTATAAATTCTAGAATGAATTCAACTCCTGATTTATATTTCAGGATTCCTCCTTTTTAAAATTTTTATGATATTTTCAACTTTAGAGCATATATTAACTCATATTTCCTTTTCGATCGTTTCCATTGTAATTACAATTCATTTGATAACTTTATTAATCGATGAAATCATAAAACTAAATGATTCGTCAGAAAAGGGAATGATAGCTACTTTTTTATGTATAACCGTATTATTAGTCACTCGTTGGATTTATTCGGGGCATTTCCCACTAAGTGATTTATATGAATCATTAATTTTTCTTTCTTGGAGTTTATCAGTTATTCATATAGTTCCATATTTCAAAAAAAAAAAAAGCCATTTAAGCACAATAACTGCGTCAAGTGTTATTTTTACCCAAGGCTTTGCTACTTCGGGTCTTTTAACTGAAATACATCAATCCGCAATATTAGTACCCTCTCTCCAATCCGAGTGGTTAATAATGCACGTAAGTATGATGATATTGGGCTATGCAGCTCTTTTATGTGGATCATTATTATCAGTAGCACTTCTGGTCCTTACATTTCGAAAAAACATAAATTTTTTTTGTAAGAGGAATACTTTTTTATTAAAACTAAACGAGGAACTTTCCTTTGGTGAAATACAATACATAAATGAAAGAAACAATTTTTTAGGAAATGCTTCTTTTTTTTCTGCTAACAATTATTACAGGTCCCAATTGATTCACCAGTTGGATTATTGGAGTTATCGTGTGATTAGTCTAGGTTTTCTCTTTTTAACTATAGGTATTCTTTCAGGAGCAGTATGGGCTAATGAAGCATGGGGGTCCTATTGGAATTGGGACCCAAAGGAAACTTGGGCATTTATTACTTGGATCGTATTTGCGGTTTATTTACATACTAGAACCAATATAAATTTACAGGTTGAAATTTCCGCAATTGTGGCGTCTATGGGCTTTCTTATAATTTGGATATGCTATTTTGGGGTCAATCTATTAGGAATAGGGCTACATAGTTATGGTTCATTTACGTTAACATCTAATTGAATTCAAGAAAGGTTCTTGCGAATTTTAAAATATAA